CAATATGCGATGCGGATGGTTCTAGTAAACCAAAACCACTCTCTTCCAGCTTGTTTGGCTTCAATTTCCCTTTTACAACACCAAAATAGAAGATCTAGTTACGATTGGAACTAAATTTTTGTATCTTCATCCATGGATCCTTAGTCATACTTATTCAATTGGAAGACTGGATCCAGTTCAAAAAAATTATGTTTCACGACTACATAATCCATTTTTATTTATTAAATTTATTAAAAATAAAAATGAATTTCTAATAGGACTTTGGATACAAATCGTGAGAATGTATGTTCTTCCTCAAATATGCTATTGAGAGGTAAAGGATTAAACCTTTTTAAGAAATAAAGTTTTTGATCGGAGTATGAAAAAAAACGGAGATACCCCTTCCCTTAACTATTTAAGTTTTTAATAGAACGAATCACACTTTTACCACTAAACTATACCCGCTACATATACATTATTGTATATAAATGGACTATTTGTCGAACAAAGGAGTGAGACGCAATCAAGATAGGATCCAAATTATGGTGTTGACGCATATTTAGTCCTGTTAGCCGGGGACTTAAAAGGGTAAAGGGCCCAAAGCTTTTCAAATTTTCGAATTTTTTAAATAACATACATAAATTTCAATAAGACTATATATATCCTTGTTTTGTTGGATTGCTAGTATTTTCGGATTGAAAGGGTCATTGAAGCTAGACAAAAAGAGGTACTGGCCTGGCCGGTACTTAACTAAGACCCGGCCTGGGCCGGGGGAATAAATCTTTCGTACAAAATCAAAGAAGTAAGGTATTCTTTCTATTGTATTGTAGATACTTGTTTCGAATCATTATCTAAATCTAATTCCTAATCAAATTCGTTCTTTATTTACTCTGAACTTACTTATTTTATATTAATGAAAAATAGGAAATTCCTAATATAAAATTTTATAATTGCATTTTATTTTTTATTTAATTATAAAATAATAATTTATTTATAATATATAATATTATATTAATATATACGTATATATGTAATAGTAATATATATTAATTAGTAATATATATTAATTCATAATATATGATATGAAATATGAAAAATATGAAAATAAAATAAAGAAAATATTGAATTTTCCGTAATTTCTTTAATTTAAATTATTTCGATTTTCTTTTCCATTTGGAGTTTGGAGAGATGGCTGAGTGGACTAAAGCGTCGGATTGCTAATCCGTTGTACGAATTATTCGTACCGAGGGTTCGAATCCCTCTTTCTCCGCTCGCTCTGATTACTCGACCCGCTTGATACTTTCGATTTCGAACTTTCAAAAGGAATTGAAATTCCTTGAATTTATCATAGGTAAATTTATAGAATAGATAAAATAATAAGAAAAGTTTAGTAAGAAAAGTTTAGAAAAAAAATTATTCCTCACGTCCAGGATTACGTCCTGGATCATTAGATAAGAATCCGAAGATGAAGAGAGAAACAAAGAATATCACTACTGTGTAAACAAAGAGTTTAAGACTAAGCATTACACAACCTCCAAAATAATCTTATTTTCGAAAAAGGGAATAGATTACCTATTTTTTCTTTTCAACACATCTACTATTTTGTTTAATTTGTTTGTTTAATTTTACATGATCCCCTGCAAAAAAATTCAATTTTGGAAAAGAAAGTCATTTTTACAAATTTCTTTGTATTGTATGTAATAAGATTTTTCTTTCTTACTTACAACTTACAAAAAACTTCTTGTCATATCGACAATTAGGTATTGTACGGGACCTAGACCCAGTAAACTCTTTGCTCACTGAAAGGTGAGAACGAGTAAATAAGCTGATCCAAATTCATCTTTGCGGTTATTTAATATTAATATACAATAATTGAAATTTTGGAATCGAGGGTTTATAATAATAATGTAATACTTAGTCGATCTTATTCATTTTTCGAATTTTATTATCGAATAAATCATGAATCGATTTGGATTTGGCAAAATGAGTCTATTTGGCAAAGTATTAAAAATTTTATCGAAAACTTACAGCAGCTTGCCAAACAAAGGCTAATAGAAAAAAGAAAAGAGGTATAACAGGCATAACATCTACGATTGGATTGAAAACCGCATAAGCTTCAGGCAATTTGGCAAAGAAAAAACTGTTCGAATAAAGGACAGAATTAAGACAGATACAGATTAAGCTAAAGATATTAAGCATAACAAACATTTCGTTCTTGTGTATTAGATAATTTTATTTTGATTGAATTATTTTTATAAGGGAAAAATGAAAAAGAAAGGAATTCTACTTTCATACATTATCTTAATTGAATTCTATGTAATGATCAATGAATTTTTTACATTATTTTATATTATATATATATATATATAATTTATATGTCTTAAATCCTAGCAACAAAAATATGCTACATATGTATTTCATATGTATTTATTTTTCATATGTATTTATATTTATTATGTATTACGTATTATGTAATGTACTTTTTTGGGTATTTTTTTTTGGGGGGGGGGGGGGGGGTTGACCAATAACTAATAAGACTAGTAGTCTTTACTAGTGCCAAAGGATAAAAATGGGGCGTGGCCAAGCGGTAAGGCAGCGGGTTTTGGTCCCGTTACTCGGAGGTTCGAATCCTTCCGTCCCAGATCCTATCTATCAGAAACAGAAGATAGGATCACACTGTATCCCACATAAAAAAAATCCCACATAAAACAAAAAATCTTTAAGAGAACAAAAAGTTGTTCTGAATTCTTAGAATGTATTTTTTTTTTTCATTTTATTTTTAATTAAAATTATTTTTTGGTTTATCATTCACATTCAGAATATGCTCGTACTATGTTATATTCAATTTTAAGTTTAAGTTAGTTACCCATTTAACTAAATTGAATATAACATATTCATAAAATGTGAATTATCACATAATGCATTCTGAATTGCAGCGTGAAACAAAGGCATCCCCCTTCCCTTCCATACAACGCCTAAAGTAAAAAATAGGTATCCCAATTTTTCTATGTGGAGATAATACTAAAAAGTAGCGAGTTTTTGTTACTAATTTCATCAGTTTCATCATCAGTCTTAGAAAACCTCTAAAGTTGTGGTATGGTAACAAAATAGGAGAATTGTCGGAATTCCATTTCTTTCTTTATATCTTAGATTCCTCAAATAAAAATTTTTGGAAATATATGTTTGTAAATCCATGTAATGTAAAGTAAGGATTGGGGGAAATTAGTATATTTCATATACTTGTACTTGAACTTTTTTATGAAATTGATGGAAAAATTGTCGAACCTGAAGTAAAAAAAATACAAAAAAATCCATATACCATATAACCATAAAAAATCCATATGATCATATCATATAAAATAAACAAGGTAAAGTCCTATACTCATATATATAATATAATTGTAAATAATTGTAATATGTTTAATAATGTTTTTTTATTTAATATTTAATATTAATAATATTTAACATTTTTTTTATGAACTCTTGGTTGGTACTTGAAAAAGTATGATAAATCAATAGTTTCTAGAAATTTACGACCTTTTGTTTTGGGGTCGTTGGACGAGTTTATTTGATTAATAATGGATTTTACTCCAGTTTTTTAAAAAGTATATAGAATACTTTTCTAAACATATTAAATTAAAATGAAGAAATTTTAGTTTTATAGTTTTTTTGTTTGTTATATTATATAAATATGTATCCTTCGTGATTGACTATCCCGAACAATCTGTTGGAGATGTAAATGAGTCTTTAGCAAACGTTTTTTTATAAATATGTTTTATTCATATGATAGAATATCGAGGTAAATAAATTTGATCCTTACTGAACTTTACCCTTATCCCAGATTCGCAAAAAGTATATAGAATACTTTTCTATCCATAGCTAGAAACTATCCATAAGTAGAAAGTATGGACTATTATATACTGCTTGTTGAGCCAATGACTATTCATGATTACACATATTAAATGAAATATATTTAAGGTTAAATATATTTCATCGTGGTTTGAAATTCATATTGAATTTTATTTTTTTTTTATATTAGAGGAATGTTATGGTAAAACTTCGTTTGAAACGATGTGGTAGAAAGCAACGTGCGACTTGAAGGACATGATCGGCTGTGGATTTTTACATCCACCATTTTCCATAAAAATGAAGATGCTCTTGTCTCGACATAATTTGTTCTGTTCCATTAGGAATCTAATTTGTCTTAGATTGATAGTACGTGATGGAGCTCGAGTAGAAAAGATTGATTTATTTATCAAGGGGAAGAATCTAGGGTTAGTGCTAATCAATCAATAAGTTCGACCAACTTTGTAAATATATCCTCAATATCAATATAAAAAAATCGAAAGGTTTAAACTTGAAACAAGTAAAAAAAAACTTTTTTCTATAAAAAGAAAAGTGTATCCTAGGAAATCAATTCTTCGTATTCTATTTCTATAGGTATTCCATTTATATAGAATAAAATAACAAAAAACAAAAGGTATGTTGCTGCCCTTTTGAAAAAGGAGTAAGGATCACCGAAGTAATGTCTAAATCCAATGATTTTACAAAGGAAAGATAAAGGATTCCGGAACAAGGAAACACTATTTTCAATTGTCTCAAGAAAGGGATCAGAATAATTGACTCGGGATGAGACAAACAAAAGAGGTTAGAGACGGCTCAATAAATGTTTAAGGATTCCCCTGGGACTATGTCAGAATTACCCAACTTGAGTTATGAGTACAAATGAAAATTTTTTTTTTCTCGAGTTCGAGCCGTATGAGGATAAAACCTCTTATACGTTTCTGGGGGAGATTGTTTATGTGCATCTATCCCAATGAGCCGTCTATCGAATCGTTGCAATTGATGTTCGATCCCGACGAGAAGGGAGAGATCTTCGAAAAGTGGGTTTTTATGATCCGATAAATAATCAAACTTATTCAAACGTTCCTGCTATTCTATATTTCCTTGAAAAAGGTGCTCGACCAACAGGAACTGTTTCTGACATTTTTAGGAAAGCAGATTTATTTAAAGAAAAAATTTCGAGTTAGTTAAAGTTAACTTAGTTAAAATGAAAAGTTAATTAAAAGAAAAAAGACCAAAATAAAGAAAAAAGGGGGGGAGGAATAAATATATATAGTGTAATTATTTACATTTACCTACAATTTATTATCTATAATTTGTCCTTTTCCTGTTATAGGAATCCAGCAACAAACAAGGAATTAATCTTGTTTATACTTTATTGATTGAATAAACCTGTCTGTCTTTATCTCTTCCTTATTTTATAAAAATTTCTGATTTATTTATATTTTTTTGTTTGTGCCAATCCAACAAAAATCTTTATTTGATTTACTTCAGTTTTTTATTCGTTTTATCACCATTCCAGTCATATTTATATTGACAATGTTATATTGAACAAATATAATTGATCGTAGATAAAGAAATCTCCTTATCCCGACCCTATCCTATATTATATTATATTATTGGATTTGGTTTTCAATTCACTTCAGTCAAATGACGGGTTTGTATTGCCGGGTTTACTGTCATATAAGATTTTTTTTCCTTAACTCGGGTTAAATAAAAATAAAAAAAATGTATAAATAAACGGTTGGTCCGTCGGAATTTTGGCATTTCTATTAGGAATTTAGTGCTTTTTACTATGATCTATACATTTTTTTTCTAATTGATCAATAAATCAACAAGAAAGATTTGTTCTTAGTTCAATGTTTTGGTGGGGTCGCGCAGTCTAATTCAATTGGTTTTTTATTTCGATCGTATCTACATATCCGACTTTTATTTTGAAGGGTTGGGTTGCTAACTCAACGGTAGAGTACTCGGCTTTTAAGTGCGACTATGATCTTTTACACATTTTGATGAAGCAATAAATTCGTCCAGACTTTTGGTAGAGTCTATAAGACCACGACTGATCCTCAAAGGTAATGAATGGAAAAAGCAGCATGTCGTAATACGTAATATAATAAAAAAATAAAAATAAAATAATAAATCTATTATTTTATTTTTATTGAAAAAATTTCAAATTAAAATGAAAGTGAAATTAAGAATTTCTCCTTACTCAATTCTTACAATTTTTTTTGGTAGGGAAGTGGACAAAACAAATTCAAATTTATAGTTTGGTCTAGTGAATAAATGGATAGAGCTTCATGGCTCCAATTCCAATTCTGATAAACCAATAAACCAAAAAGCAACGAGCTTATGTTCTTAATTTGAATTAAATGATTACCCGATCTAGTTAGACGTTAAAAATGGATTAGTGCCTGGTACGGGAAAGGATGGGGTCTCCCGTGAGGAGACCATTGATTCTTTTTTTTATGAATCCTAAATATTTATTATTATGGGTTAGAGACGAATGTGTAAAAGAAACAGTATACTGATAAAGATAATTAATTCCAAAATCAAAAGAGCAATCAGGTTGCAAAAATAAAGGGTCATTATCCTCTTGTAATTATAACGAAGATAAACCATTTTTGCTAGAAAAAGGGAAGTAAAAAAACCTATTGATTGGATTTCCTCTTTCCTTTACAGGTTTATTATTATTATTGTATATATACATAATCTTCTTTATTATATTTATTATACATTATTGTATATATACATAATCTTCTTTATTATATTTATTATACATAATATACATAATACTCTGTTTTGACCATATTGCACTATGTATCAGTTATTTTATAACTCAAGAAGTTCTTTCTACCTCTGCTTCACGTGGAAATATAAATGGAAGAATTACAAGGATATTTAGAAGAAGATAGATCTCGGCAACAACAGTTTCTATATCCACTTCTCTTTCAAGAATATATTTACGTATTTGCTTATGATCATGGGTTAAATAGTTCAATTTTTTATGAACCCCAAAACTCCTTGGGTTATGACAATAAATTTAGTTCAGTACTTGTGAAACGTTTAATTATTCGAATGTATCAAAAAAATTATTTGATTTATTCGGTTAATAATATTTACCAAAATATATTTGTTGGGCATAACAATTATTTTTATTTTAATTTTTTTTCTCAGATTCTATCTGAAGGTTTTGCAGTCATTGTAGAAATTCCATTTTCGCTGCAGTTAATATCTTCCTTTGAAGAAAAAGAAATACCAAAATCTCACAATTTACAATCTAGTCATTCAATATTTCCTTTTTTAGAGGATAAATTATTGCATTTAAATTATCTGTCCGATATACTAATACCCTATCCCGTCCATATGGAAATCTTGGTCCAAATGCTTCAATCCTGGATCCAGGATGTTCTCTCTTTACATTTATTGCAGTTCCTTCTCCACGAATATTATAATTGGAATAGTCTCATTATTCCGAAAAAATCTATTTACGTATTTTCAAAAGAAAATAAAAGACTATTTTGGTTCTTATATAATTTATATATATATGAATACGAATTTCTATTAGCGTTTCCTTGTAAACAATCCTCCTTTTTACGATTAATATCTTCTGGAGTCTTTCTTGAGCGAATACATTTTTATGTAAAAATAGAACATCTTGGAGTGTGCCGAATTTTTTGT